AGTTCTGAAAAGACAACTTGCCTATCTTTTCTTTCATCTCGGGAGAAATACGATCGGAAGGAGCTAATTCAAACCCCTCCGGTAAAATAAGAACAGCCCCAACATTCAAACCCCCCTTTTTACCATTAGCAAGAACTTGTTTCACTTGCTTATCATAAGGAATTCGAACAACTGCTTCAAATACAGTATCAGGCAGTACCGCTTGTGGAACCTCAATATCCACGGGCTTATTAGCTAAATGACAATTGGCACATACAATACGCCCAGTCGCTTCTCGTGGATTTTCATAACCCTGCTGCGCAAAAATGGGATATGCGCTTGAAATGTATGCCCGAGTTATGATATATATAATGAGCGATACGGAAATAGATCGAGTAATCTCTTCCTTTATCCAAGAAAAAGTAGTTCTAGTTTGCATGGTCTAATCATTGATCCGAAAAATTTATACAATAAATTGGGTAGGTTGCTAGTATAGTTCCCTATCCACGATTCTGCTATTTACTGAAATCATTTTATTGGGATGAAAATCCCCCGAATAGAACTTTTTTAATGCTTATGTAGAACTCCAAAGTAAAAGTAAGAACCACTCGAGTGGATTAAATTCATATTAATATCGGTGGATCATTTATCAATCATTCATTGAATGATAAATAACTACAAGTGACGGAGATATACGATTTAAATAACGGAAAATCCAATATTTAAAAATAGTATCGAGAATAACTGGAAAAGTGGAAACAAGACCAGATATAATTTGATCATTATGAACAAATCCAAAATCTTTGTAGACAGAACCAATCATTAGTTCCCAACCATGGGGTGAATGAAATCCGATACATAAATCGGTTAATAAAAGAATCGAAAAAGCTTTTACTGTATCGCTTAAGTTATATAGGAATTCCTGAGCCCACGAATTAAGAATAGCAAGTTCTTCATTACCTAAAAGAGAATAACCACTTAGAATAACAAAAGAGATTATATTTGTCGAGAAGTGCAAAATCGTATGGATACGATCCTCGTTGTGTATCTTGATTAATTGGATCGTTTCTTTGTGGATTCCTGGAGGAAGCTTTTGTAGATGTGTCTCTGAGTATTCCTTGATCATTTCGTCCAAGAAGAGGATTTCCTCTAATTCTATGAACTTTTCTAGAATACTTTTTTCTTGAATATCATTCAAAAAAATTTCGGATTGGCCAGTATTGGACCAATTAGTAACCCAAGATTCCAGACTTTTAGTAAATGAGAGAGAAATCCACCAGGGCAAAAATACTAGAGATGCAAGATACAAAAGAGGAGTGAATGCTTTCTTTTTTGCCATTTTTCACCTGTGAATTTTGAATTAACCCACTTCATTTGTCGGCTCTCTGTGATCAAATATTTCTTTCAAATATGAGTTCTAGATAAGGTATCAAATCTATGAATCTATTTTATTTTTATTTGTGATTTTTAGAAAGAATAGAGAAATAGGCTAAGACTCCACTTCGAATTCGAATGAATAAATAATCAAAAATATTGTTTCCAGATATCTAGATTCGTCAAATTCCAAACAAGTGTCTCCTTTCGATGAATGACCGAAAGAAGCACTTTAAGGAATGAATCTTATTGATATTTTGAGACGAAGGAACTCCTTTTCTATCAAAATATCCAATATTTCAAAAAAAAGATTCCAACGATTCACCATAGACAAGAATAGAATAATTGAGAGAAAGATAGTGTGATGATCAAAAAAATGAGCGACAAACCAAACAAGACAGAAACGGGCCGGTTTTTAAGAAAACCCATTATTGGTTAGTAAAGAACACAAACGAAAGGATAAAAAGGGGTCAATTGACAAAAAGGAAATAAATTACAAGATATGATCTATCCACATCTAAAGGATCGCTTCCAACAAGAACTGAAAAAAGGGATTTCTTTTTTTCAAAATCGTTTGATATACGAGATGAATGGATTGAATCTAGTAGTTCAATTTCTTACTTGTTTCAATTGAGTTGCATAGATTTGGAATAGGTTTTGATACATCTAAAATCAAATATGGTTGTTCCATATACGTCGGTTTTGGCTTGACTGAACGTTCAGACGAAACTTCATTTAAATTTAAGTTAGGTTATAGAAAAAACCGGATTCCCTCCTGCTGAGAAAAAAATTCGTTCTTCAGCCGAGTTCCTTTTCTCAAAATCAAAAGACTTCAATAGGTACGCGCAAGAAATAGGCCAGTTGTGCGGCTTTTTGTTCAATTTCTCGTGGAGTCAAATTCTCATCAGTACGAGTCAACGGAATAGCCCCCCGGCCTCTGATGTCCATATAAAGGACACGACGAGCATAAATACCCTCTTTAACCTCTATTCTAACGGATTGAATATCCTTTATACGGAATCGTAGGAATATGCGACGGTTTTTTCCAGGAAATCCCCAACGAAAAATACACACTATTCCTTCCTTTCTATCGAATCGATCATACCCACTACCTACATTCCACGAAATTGTGCACCACAAATAGGAACTAATAAATAGACCCGCGATCCCGTAGAAAGACATCACAATTCCTTGTGGAAAAAAAATGATTGTCTGAGACGGAATAAAAGATATCAAATTTCTACCAAGATAGCTGGAAGTTCCAGCCAATAAGAATCCTAATGAACCTAAAAAAACGATAAGGGCCCAGCAAAAATTACTTAGTTTTCGAGACCCCGTTATAAGTTCTATCCATATATGTTCTGATCGCCAACGCATACTTAATCCGATTGTATTTTATTGGAATTGAGAGAATACCCCACTTTTCCTTTCCTTTTTTGTTTCCAAAGGAACTCTCATCAACTAGCACTAGTTTGATGTGAACTAGTACTAGTTTGATGTGAAGCTTTATGGGTCATTCATCAAATTTGTTAGATCTAAAATAATAACATACCCTTCATAGGATCCAAATCTATGTATGGATCCACTAACTTTACATTTTCGGCATCCAGCGATCCTGATCTATTTGAAACTAGCTAGAATTCATTTATCCATAGATCCTTTTCTGCGGGCATAAGAGCTTTTTCCTTTATGTTCGACGGTTCTATTAGATTTCCCAAAATAAACATCTGTGTTATGCCGCAGTTTCAAAAAAACGGATGAGGTTGCGTCCTCTCAGATCTAAACAATCTTATTTTTTTGAACATGAAGAAATAAAGAAGCCATTGCAATTGCCGGAAATACTAAGCCCACTAAAGGCACAAAAATAGAGGGAAGATTGAAAGCTGTCATAAAATGGTACCTCGATTTGCTATATTGTACCTGTTATTATTTTTTTTTTATTTATAATTATACTAATTATAATTCAGAATTGTGAATTATTAGGAATTCATAGTTATTATTAATGAATTCAACTTGAAAATTCTTATTAGATCTGAGTGAGTATATAGAAGAAATCAAAGGAATGTAGAACTAAAAAAAAAATGAACTTATTCATCTTTCTACATGAAAGATACGTAGGATAATCAACTTGATCATTTTTCTTTATTTCCTTGTGTTTTGTTCTTGGCTTATAATTTTCTAAAGAAAGACTTTTTTACAAATTATTGAAAGACTCGGTAGAATGTCACACAACCAGTATTTTTAGTGAAAATGGTATTTTCGGGAGATGTAGAAAGATAGAAAATTCTATATTCTATATATATCTTTTCTATATTTGATTTAAATTTGATTATATACGGAATACAAAATTCGTCTTATTTGCCTAATTTGACGAAAGGAAGAACTCACGCTTTTAACTTCTTGATAGAGACTTCTTAATCTTAATTTAGTAATTGGGAATCCAGGTAAAAAAGAATTATCCGCAACTTTTGATTCTTTCTACAATTTGATCTTAGGTCACTCAAGAAAACTGCATTCGTAGTTACTTTGATTCCGATAAGTTAAAGTTAACTACTTGTTTGTTACAAATAAAATAATTGAACTTAGTGCGACCTACTTGATGGAATTGGAATTCAAAGGAAAGAAGGCGTGCAGTTTCAATAACTCACTCAGAACGCTTTTTAAAAGATTACGCGGTACGATTAGATCGAATAAGCCCTTCTGGAATAAAAATTCAGCCACTTGTGAACCCTCGGGTACTGTTTTATTCAATGTTTGTTCAATTACTCTTTTACCCGCAAATGCAATGTAGGAGTTGGGTTCGGCAATAATGATATCTCCCAACATACCAAAACTAGCTGTTACCCCACCAGTAGTAGGAGATGTAAGGATTGAGACATAAAATAACTTTTTATTTGATTGATAATCATATAAGGCAGACGATATTTTAGCCATTTGCATCAAGCTCAAACTTCCTTCTTGCATGCGTGCCCCCCCCGAAGCGCACACTATAATAAGAGGTATAAATTGATCGGCAGCGTACTCAATCAAACGGGTAATTTTCTCCCCGACTACGGATCCCATACTACCCCCCATAAACTGAAAATCCATAACCCCAAGTGCTATGGGAACACCGTTTAGTTGACCTATACCTGTTTGAACAGCCTCAGTTAATCCTGTCTTTTGTTGATAAGAATCAATACGATCTTTATAAGGCTCCTCTTCCGAATGAAATCCAATGGGATCCAGAGAGACCATGTCTTCATCCATAGGATCCCAAGTACCGGGGTCGATCGAAACTTCGATTCTCTCTGAACTACTGATTTTCAAATGATATCCACATTGTTCACAAATATTCATTTTTGATTTCAAAAATCGCTTATAATTTAATCCATAACAGTTTTCGCATTGAACCCACAAATGCCTGTAGTTTTGAGTTGCATCAAGATCATTGGACCCTTCTATTTCTATTAGAGTTAAATCACTGCTCTTCTCCTCGGTTCGTATACTGGACCCCCCGCTTTCATTATTAGTTGTACGTTTATCAAAAACGCGCCTAGAAATGTAACCGTCACTACTATCACTTACAATGGACGTATCGATAGAGATTTGCGACTGAAGATAACTGTCAATGCAACTACTAATGTGATTATTCCAACTAGATTGAG